GATCTATGGGGCAATTGCTTAGAAGTACATTTTGTGCAATAGCCCTTCCTATCTGATAGAAAAGGATCCCATGATCCTGAACCGATCGTACCTGGGATCGCAAATCCCAAGTTTGTTTATGAAGAGCGGATCTAATTGTATTAGTGTCTATAATGGATTTCTTCTGTGTAATACTAATTGATAGGGCCTCATTGGTAAGTGCTACAAGATCTCGTGCATTGGAACCCATGGTTATGGACCCGAATCCATTAGTATGGAACATTTTCTTTTCCAAGTAAAATCCCCTAGTATAGGAAAGAGTGAAAAAGTGCTTTCGTTGTTGTGGAATAAGAAGCCTTCGTATCTTAATGCATGTATTTGATTTATTCGGAGCTATTAGAGCAGGATCCACTTTTTGGGGAATATGAGTCGAAGCAATAACAAGAATATTTCGAGTGGAGCATCTTTCACAATCCCTGGAGAGATGGTTCACTAATAGACCGAGGGATAAGTAATTCGACTCATTCACATACAGATCATGAATGTTTGGAATCCATATTATGCAAGGAGACATCGCTTTTGCTAATTCGAATGGAAGGGTAATATCAAATCGGTCTATTTTCGGCGTGATATACATAGTTAGCGCATTCGTCATAGTTAGCAGCTCCGTATCAAGGTCATCATCGATATCGTCACTATCATCAATATCGTCACTATCATCAATATCGTCACTATCATCAATATCGATATCATCAATAAGATAACCTTTAGGCTTGTCATCCAGGAACTTGTTCGGAAATACCGTAATGAAAGGAACATAGGAGTTTGTCGCTAGGTATTTGACCAAATAGGATCGTCCAGTTCCTATAGAACCTATCACTAAAATACCCCTAGAGGGGGATAGGGCTAAGCGGAGCGAAAAGGGTTTTCCAGGAGATGGGAAATGAAAACTATTAGCCCCACACGAGGTTTGTGAATAAGTGATTGTCTGAGAATGAGCAAGGAATATCCGTCTTTCTGCTATACAGGATCTATTGAACTCATAATTCATTAGATTCTTTTTATGAATGTCAACTAAGTATCGTAAGTAAACTGATCCCGGTTGTTCAATCATTTGATAACCAGAATCATTCTTTGATAAATGATCACTATGAGTCAGACTCAATAGAATTTGATCAATCCTTTTTTCTGTCGTTAAGGTGGAGAACTGAACCAAGAATTCTCTTTCTTCATCATCAATCGAATCACTGTTCGCAACCCAGGATTCTATTTTATCATCAATCCAATCACCGTTCACGTTTTTTCTTTTTCGTATCAATGAATAGATCTCTTTACTTGTACGACTTAGATGTCCCGTATTTCTCGAAAAAGTGATTCGATTGATGGGATTTGGTATGATACTTATGAGATCCATAATATCGACGAGATTGATATTCCAATATTTCTTCTTAGAACGTATTGATTTGACCCCATAAGCGGGACCACCACCCAATAGCATGTTGCCGCCAGAAGCAGAACCCCGTATTTCTTCTAGAGAATCTCCGAATTGTTTCAGAGCAACTAGAAAGAGGTTCTTTAACCAGAAAGAATTCCGTTCAGATGTAGGATACCCATCCAGAAGTTTTCGCAACTCAATCATGTATGATGGAATCATCAAAGATTTGATCTTTTCGAACTCTGTCTGTAACTCACTAGAGGCTCGGGAAACAAAGAGAAGATGTGTACGAACTAGATATCCAGCAACAAGAAGAAAGAAAAGGATTGAATAGAGTAACTCCCGAGCATTTGGTGATCTCAGATGTGCCCATATCAATGGAACGGGTGACTCATTATGTCGACGAATCGTTTCTTCAGACAGAAGAAGATCATGTAAACACTTACTCGAAATCTCACTTATCAGATTCCATTGTGGAAGAATCGCCCACAATTTTTTCTGAGGAATTGGCCATGATATATCTGATCCACGCATAATATCATGAAAAATGGATACCCATTTTTGACTGATACTTAGTATCGGCAATAGGTCTGAAAAAGTATCTAAAAGGGTGAGATTTAGATATTTGCACCCTGCCGAAGTAAGGAACCATGGCATATATGTTTGGAACAGATTCAATTTGGAGAGATTTGAAAAAGTACTATCTCGTTGAAAGGTTCTATACATCTGCCGTTTCTCAACGCATTTCTTTAGACAAAGACTCCTTTTTTTTCTCTTTTCGGATGGTAAATATTTCTCAGAATATGGAGTGTGAATCAACCCCATGTTTGAATTGAAATTGAAATACTGATGCAAGTTCTTCCCTTCTGAATCAGATGGATTCATATCTGAAAGAGGTTGACAATAAGTTCTTTCAAAATGAACAATTTGTCCCTCTGTTAGAGGTGTTCCAGAAATGTCTGCGATCGAGTAAAGAGCTCTACGAACGAATGGAGCGGGTCGAATTGGAAAATGGAAAGATTTGTACAAGTTATATGTTTCGTCACCACTTTGTGGAAAATCATTAGGTATGAATATGTTAGATACCTGTGACTCGATTGGTGAAATAGTATCTCTCTCCCCAAAAACATGTTTTTTTTTACCTTTACCGACGCACAAAGAAAATATTTTCTTGCGAATGAACAAGATATTGAGGAATTGTCCATACGTAAGATCATACTTATTGATACGGGCCTTTTCCACATAAAAAGGGAATCTTTTGTTACAATAGAACCAGAAGTGATGTGGATTATTCAAGAATCGAAGTCGATTTGCTTTATAAAAAGAAGATATCAATGAACTTCTATGAAATGGTTTCGCAGGATTCAGCCAATTGTCTCGATCGTGGGATATCATTGAGAAATAGGAATCCGCGTTATCAAAGGATTTCCTGCGATTATTTCGGGTATGGAATGATTCAATCATCCACTTTGGTATCTTATTGAACAAAAATGGTGATATTCTTCCTCCATTGATCAAGAATTTCGATTTTTGGGAAGTATCATGATCATCCAATAAGAAGGATTTCCATTTATTCAAATGAACAATTTGAACACCTATTGATTCTAACAACTGATTGCAGAGTTGATCATTCGGACCTTTCAATTCATAAATGTGGATCTCGGACCTATGACTGGGGATATTCCCGATACTCACAAAGAAAAAAGGAAGTGACTTAGACAAAAAGAGAAGCGACTTGGACAAAAAGAAACGAAGTGACTTAGAAAAATATTGTTTGTCGATAACCTCGGACCAATCAATCGAATTTTGATTAATACGTAATCGATCGAACACTACTTGAAAAAGGCTCTTCTGCTCAGCAACGAAATGTTCCAAATGTTCCTGTAAATTCTTGCTCCCCTTGGACCATTTGTATCTATATGCATCAGGATACCGATTCGTGGATCTCTCGGTTCGAGAAATAAGAGGATCGAACCATTTCTTCTGACTCTTTTTCAAATTCGATAAATGTTGGTTGATCGTATATTTCATTATAGTTCTATGATTCAGAGTATCATTTCCTATTTGATCCCTTTGAATTCCATATTCGAAGTTGCGATCGGATCTCTTAAAGAATTGATTCGATACATTTCTTATGTACCCATGGGTGCTATATTGGATTTGAATCAGATTTTGGATAAATCTATATTGATTGACTGCCTTCATTATGTTGTTGCTAGCAAATACCACTCTTTTTTGTTTTGGATCTTCCAAAGCATTCCCGCAGGAGATCTGGACCCATTTTTTTCTGATCCTTTGATAAAAAGATTCATTCTCTTCATAAAAAATAGGAGGTAGAACCAATAAAGATTTCTTTTTCGATTCATCCCTGGAGTTGAATACCTCATTCAAGAATTTTTTTTGATCCAATCTGTAGGAATCAATAGAAAAGGCCGATCCCTTATGATACACCAGATCCGGCTCGGTTATTGATAGAGTTAATAGATCTGCCATTTCTTGAAATTTCTCTTCGGATTCAAAATCGTGGTGCAACGTGTATCCTCCCCTGTTCCGGTCATGGAATAGATGAAATAAATCAAAAAATGAATTTTGGTTTAAGAATGAAATCTTATTGGAACTGTCCATATCCGGTTCATCCTTCGGAACCATATCACATCCCGGATCTGATAAAATAGGATGAATTGAGACGGTATTTTGTAAATACGTAATTATCCGGAATATATCAACCATTTCTTTATTTTCCGATCTCCTGGAAGGGACAAAAGAAAAATCTTGTTGTTTCTTCAACAATTTCTGATCTCTAGTGGACCCCTCAGTAGGATTCGAACCCAGATGAAGTTCTGACCACCTGTCAGAGAAAAAAGAACGAATTGATCTTGTAGGATTCCCAAGAAATTCTTCGATTTCTTCCGGAAGCCGATGAATAATCATCGGCTTCTCACGTTCCGTGAATAGTCGGGACATTGAGGAATCCCCAGAAAGGCGTTTCGGGAATCGGTCTAATTCTATCTCTGTTCGTTCCGTTTGAAAAAAGGAAGGATCCCAAAGAATCGATCTTTCTTTTAGTTGTTGAATCTCGCTTTGATTGATCAATGTGTGATATTCCGAATCCTCATGACTAATGGAATCTAAATGATCTCTGGATTGATCAGAAGATCCTTTCAATTGGCTAGAATCCGTTACTTGAACGAAAATAGATCTTGTCGAATCATATTGCATATTTGACGATACATTCCGTACCTTGCTAAAAAACCGATCCTTGTTTACCAACCGCACACTGTCTAACCAAATCCAATTCTCTCTCGATACGTTCCTCAAAAAATCCGATTCGTGCGGATTCTTACCCCAACTAACGAAGAGATCTTGGCGGAATTGCCACATATGAAATTGAGCACAATTTTGCAAAGAAATACCCCACTTGTTTCTCGAGAGGAGATGGGAAACACGCTCAATATCATTTGATTGAATAGTTGACCCAGCTCCTTGTTGTTTGAAGAAACCCTCCACTTCAATAGGTCTTTTTTCACGAAAAGCAGACATGAGATAACAAATCCAGTGTTTCACTAAGATTTCGAATAGCTGTCCC